ATACAAAAATTAATACAAAAACGAAATATAATAATAGATAAGAAGAAATGCGACCAACCCCTACATATTTGATACCTTCTCCGAAAAAAAAACCGGTAAGGCCAAATCCATTTATAATTCCATCAATTATTCGTCTATCAAAAAAATGAGTTAGTTCAGCTAATCCTCTTATACCCTGAATTAAAGATATTGGATAAAACGTATCCATGTAACCACGATTATATGACCAATCATATATCACATATATTATTTTGTCCCACAGAATTCTATTAGGACCTCTTTTAACAAATAAATTTAGTAAGTTCCAATGTTTTAAAGATGAATAAAGGGGCTTATATAAAACAGATGCTATAAATATTCCTAAAAAAGCTATACTCACGGAAAAACTTGCATTTGTCAAAAATTCATACCAATCGAACGAATCGTTTGAATTCGGATGTAAAAGGTTTATGGACGGATTTAATAATTTGGATAATATATCCAAGGGAGCTCCTTCTTGATTAAAAGGAATTCCTACGACTCCAATCAACAAAGTAAATAGCCCTAACACAAACATGGAAAATAGCATAGTATCGTCCGATTCATGGGGATAACTAAAAGTCTTTTGAGGACCAAAACGGGGAATAGTAATAAAGGGCCGTATCATATTTTTTCCATTACTATCAATTTCATAAAATGTCTTATTCCAAAAAAAAGAAGTCCTTTCATTATTATTCATTGTTAATAAAGTTAACAACCGAAAATTCTTTTTTTGGGGGACTTCTTTTCCCCATAGAGATATTGAATAGAAGGAGCTACTTTTTTGACCACTATAATTTTGGAAATTAACGTTTAAATGTCCTTCAAAAGTAAGTAAATAGATCCGAAACATATAAAATGCAGTGAATCCTGCTGTACAACAAGCTATTATAGCGAAACTTGGTGAATATAACCAACTATCATTCAGAATTTCATCTTTGGACCAAAAACAAGCCAGAGGTGGAACACCACAAAGAGAAAGTGTCCCTACTAAAAAAGCAATTTTTGTAAGTGGTACATGCTTTTTTAAACCTCCCATAAGAACCATATTCTGACTTTTATCTGGAGAATATCCAACAATAGCTTCCATTGAATGAATAATTGACCCAGATCCTAAAAATAACAACGCTTTCGAATAAGCATGAGTAATCAAATGAAATAAGGCGGCTCGATAAGACCCCATACCTAGAGCTAACATCATATAACCCAGTTGAGACATTGTAGAATAAGCTAAACTTCTTTTAATATCTTTTTGAGCAAGAGCTAAAGTAGCTCCTAATAGTACTGTTATTATGCCTATTAAAGATATAAAATTCATTATATAAGGTATGATTAGAAAAAGAGGAAGAAGTCGAGCTACAAGATAAATTCCCGCGGCTACCATAGTCGCGGCATGGATAAGAGCCGAAATGGGAGTAGGCCCTTCCATCGCATCAGGTAACCATACATGGAGAGGAAATTGCGCAGATTTAGCAACCGCACCGGCAAATAAAAGAAAGGCACACAAAGTAAGAACTAAAAAATGAACCTCATTAGTATAAATCAAGTTATTTAATATTTCGACCAAATCCCGAAATTCAAAACTACCCGTTATCCAATAAAGACCTAAAATTCCTAATAATAAGCCAAAATCCCCTACGCGATTAGTTACAAACGCTTTTTGACAAGCAGTAGCTGCAATAGGTCGTGTGAACCAAAACCCTATTAATAAATAAGAACACATTCCAACTAATTCCCAAAAAATATAAATTTGTATCAAATTAGAACTAGTAACTAATCCCAACATTGAAGTATTGAAAAAACTCATATAAGCAAAAAATCTTAAATAGCCTCGATCATGAGACATATAATTGTCACTATAAAAAAGAACCATAATTCCAACAGTAGTAATTAATATTAACATAATGGAAGTAAGTGGATCAATTAAGTGACCGAACTCTAAAGAAAAATCATTATTAATGGTCCAAGCCCACACATATTGATAGATAGAGCTTCTATTTATTTGATGAATAGAAAAATAGATCGAAAGAATCATAACGAGACTTAACAAAAAAATACTAGGAAAAGCCCATATACGGCGAAGATTCTTTGTTGCCGTTGGAAAAAGTAGAAGTCCCATTCCAATTAACATAGGAACCGGAAGTGGAAGGAAAGGGAGAATACACGAATATTGATATGTATATTCCATAAAATAAAAAACTATTTTATTCTTAATTAATTATTTCTGAGTCAATTCCGCGGCTCTTATCTATTTTTTTTAGGTTCAATAAAAAATCAAGATATGGAAAACTTAAATAGAATTTTCTATTCTTAATTATTGTGAATCTTTCTTCTTTCCAAAATCAAGAAGTTAGAATTGGTCAAATAGTATGATATTGGTCAAATAGTATGATATGACCACGTTAATATAAAAAAAATAAATAAAAATGATTTTTTTATTTTAAATTGTAATTTAATAAAATTGAAATTAAATATTCCATTAAGTAACATTTTGATTTTATGAAAATAGAAAAAAAAAAATAGACTTAAATTAAAGAAAAAGGGTCTTTTGAGCTTGACCAATTAATAGAAAAAAAAGTCATTTTGAATTAGGTAGGGAAGGGTTGTCTTTTTAAACTTTTCGACGTATATTTATGTAATAAAATATGTAAATAGAGCACGACAAGGATAAACAAGGGTATCAAAAAACAAAAATACAAAAGTTTTTTTGTTTTTCCATTTTTATTCTATACAATATCTGAATCTGAAAAAAAAAAAATAGAATTGTTTGAACAATAGATGTCTTTCACATCCAACTAGAGAAATTAATGACTTTTAAAAATTTTTCATGGCAGTTCCAAAAAAACGTACTTCTATATCAAAAAAACGTATTCGTAAAAATATTTGGAAAAAGAAGGCATATTGGGCGGCGTTGAAAGCTTTTTCGTTAGCGAAGTCTCTTTCGACCGGGAATTCAAAAAGTTTTTTTGTGCGACAAATAACTAATCAAACGCTAGATTAAATTATCTTAATCTGAAAATGGTCTACAAAGTTTCATCTTTTTTCAATATATGTTTTATCATTTCTGGGTGGGGATTCTTAATTTTCCCCATCGGTCTATTTGTCACAATATTCAAATCAAATAAATAACTAGAAAATAATAAAAAAGCTTTGATTTTTTATACTCTATCTAATTTATACTCTATTTAGACTATATAAATATCAGAAAAAAAAAAATATAATTATAATATAAATAAATATAATATATAAAAAAAAAATATTTATTAGTGAAACTGGAACCTTTTAAAACGAGTTTTTCTCATCAATTTCAACTTAATTCAATCAAAATAAAAAAGATATTGGATTAAATTGAATCCTTCAATCTCGACGATTTGACAAAAATCGGTTATTATTATTTCAAGTACGCCGCTATGGTGAAATCGGTAGACACGCTGCTCTTAGGAAGCAGTGCTAGAGCATCTCGGTTCGAGTCCGAGTGGCGGCATGGCATCTTGTAAAAGAGATACAATAAGTCCTATAATGAATTCAATTCCTAATTTTAATTTCGTAAAATTAATTGGTTTTTGTACCCACTTTTTTAAGAATTTTGATGATATTTTCTACTTTAGAACATATATTAACTCATATATCTTTTTCGATCGTTTCAATTGTAATTACAATTTCGTTAATAACTTTCTCAGTCGATGAAATCCTAGGACTATATGATTCGTCAGAAAAAGGCATAATAGTTACTTTTTTCTCTATAACAGGATTATTAGTCACTCGTTGGATTTATTCGGGACATTTCCCATTAAGTAATTTATATGAATCATTAATTTTTCTTTCATGGAGTTTCTCCATTATTCATATGGTTCCGTATTTAAAAAAGCATAAGAATTATTTAAGTCCAATAACCGCGCCAAGTACCATTTTTACCCAAGGCTTTGCTACTTCAGGTCTTTTAACTGAAATGCGTCAAGCCGAATTATTAGTGCCAGCTCTCCAATCACAGTGGTTAATCATGCACGTAAGTATGATGGTATTGGGCTATGCAGCTCTTTTATGTGGATCATTATTATCAGTAGCTCTCTTAGTCATTACATTTCGAAAAGTCATAAGGACTTTTCATAAAAACAATAATTTTTTAAATGATTCATTTTCCTTTGGCAAGATCAAATATATGAATCAAAAAAGTAATGTTTTACTAAACACTTCTTTTTTTTCTTCTAAAAATTATTACAGGGCTCAACTGATTCAACAATTAGATCATTGGAGTTATCGTATTATTAGTCTAGGATTTATCTTTTTAACCATAGGTATTCTTTCAGGAGCAGTATGGGCTAATGAGGCATGGGGATCATATTGGAATTGGGACCCAAAGGAAACTTGGGCATTTATTACTTGGACTATATTTGCGATTTATTTACATACTCGAACAAATAAAAATTTGGAAAGTGTAAATTGCGCAATTGTGGCTTCTCTGGGCTTTCTTATAATTTGGATATGCTATTTTGGAGTCAATTTATTAGGAATAGGGTTACATAGTTATGGTTCATTTAATTTACATTAACATCTAATTGAATTTCAAATCTTTTTTTTTTTTACAGATCTCGGGACGAATACAAATAGGAACAGCCTATATAACTAGTAAGGTAAGAATAGAATATAGGATACGAAAATTTCATGAAGAAAAAAAACTTCATGTAAACAGTCGAGAACCTTTTGAATCACTACACTACTTGATTCAAAAGGTTCTCGCAAAGACAAAACCTATTTGATTACAATTCCAATTCATTTTTACTTATTTTTTTACTTAAGTGAAACTTAAGAGAAAAAAGACTTCAACGAACAATAAAAAAAAAAATGAAATTCCTTTTTTTTTTTATTCATGAAAACTATCGATAAAAATAACTAGATATAATAGCTTCAACCTTGTCAACTGATAGTGAGAGAACAAAATCCGGATAAATACCAATACCTATTATTGGTAGAAGGAGAGAGATCGAAACAAATAACTCTCTCGGACCAGAATCAAAAAAATAAGAGTTTGGAACATTAAATAGCTTGTATCCATAGAACATTTGGCGTAACATAGATAATGAATAAATAGGAGTTAATATCATTCCAATTGCCATTACAAAAGTAATTAGTATTTTTGTTATTAAAAAATATTTTTGACTGTTGATTATTCCCAAAAAGACTATCAATTCTGCAACAAACCCACTCATGCCCGGTAATGCAAGGGAAGCCATCGATAAGATACTGAACATCGTGAATATTTTTGGGAGGGGAATAGCCATTCCACCCATTTCGTTGAAATAAACAAGACGTATTCTATCATAACTCGTTCCTGCTAAGAAAAAAAGAGCAGCGCCAATAAATCCATGAGAGATTATTTGTAAAATGGCTCCATTGAGTCCTGTATCGCTTATAGAACCAATTCCGATAATTATGAACCCCATATGAGATACAGACGAATAAGCTATTCTTTTTTTTAAATTACGTTGACCAGGAGATGTTGAAGCTGCATAGATTATTTGTATTGCGCCTATTATAATCAACCAGGGAGAAAATATAGAATGAGCGTGGGGTAATAATTCCATATTGATCCGAACCAACCCATACGCTCCCATTTTTAATAAGATTCCGGCTAGAAGCATACAAGTACTATAATGTGCCTCCCCATGGGTATCTGGTAACCATGTATGTAAGGGTATAATCGGTGATTTGACAGCAAAAGCAATAAGAAATCCAATATAGAATATTATTTCCAGTGCCACAGGATACGATTGATTAGATAATGTTTCAAAATTTAATGTTGGTTCATTGGAGCCATATAAACCGATACCCAGAACTCCTATTAATAGAAAAATGGAACCTACCGCAGTGTACAAAATAAACTTTGTAGCTGAATACAGACGTTTCTTCCCCCCCCACATAGATAGAAGTAGATAAACGGGAATTAATTCTAATTCCCACATGATGAAAAAAAGTAAAAGGTCTCGAGAAGAGAATGGTCCTATTTGACCGCTGTACATTGCTAACATCAGGAAATGGAATAATCGGGAATCCCGAGTAACTGGCCAAGCCGCTAAAGTAGCTAAAGTGGTGACAAATCCTGTCAGTAAAATAGGTCCTATAGAAAGTCCATCTATTCCCAATCTCCAGTAAAAATCAAAAAAATTGATCCATTTATAATCCTCCGCTAGTTGAGTTAATGGATCGTCCAATTGGAAATGGTAAGAGAATGTATAGGTCGTTAAAAGGAGCTCTAAAGAAGTGATACATATAGTATATCTTCGAATTACCTTATTTCCTCTATGAGGAAGAAAGAAAATAAAAGAACCTGCCACTATTGGTAAAACTACAATTATGATTAACCAAGGAAAATAATTCGTGGTAAAGACAAGATAAAGCTAAACTTGGACCAAAAAACCCGTGCCAAAAATAGAAAATATTTATGAATATGATTTTTTTTTTGAGTACGGGTTTTTGTCGGTAAAAAAAAATCAACTGTATTCAAAATGTATTTAAGTGGTTTTTTATGGAACGTATTTAATAGGCTAGACCCATGCTTCGAGTTGTTTCATGCCATAAATAAACCCGAACGCTCAAAAAATCGGTTGGACAGGCAGATTCACATCTCTTACAACCGACACAATCCTCGGTTCTTGGAGCAGAAGCAATTTGCTTAGCTTTACATCCATCCCAGGGTATCATTTCTAATACATCTGTTGGGCATGCTCGAACACATTGAGTACATCCTATACATGTATCATAAATCTTTACTGAATGTGACATTGGATCTATCAATTTGAAAATGTCATAAATCTTCGATCTAGTAAACTTGTAGATGAATCATATATTTGAACACCGGATGAATCAATGATTTTACCAGAATTTTTCTAATCAATCGAATTCAGAATAGATTCATGAGATTGGGCCAAGATACTTTGATTTCTTACCTTTTTATCAAATTTACATATCATACATGCTAATTTAAATTGATAAATATTCGAATTTTAAATTGATAAATATTCGAATTTCTATAATTAATACTACTTATTTATTTATTCAATAAATTCGATTGATTGATACAAGTTGATTTTCTGTTACGATAAATTGATGAAACAATAGCCAACCCAATAGCTGCTTCAGCGGCTGCAATAGCTATAACAAAAATTGAGAAAATATCCCCTTTTAACTGCCGACTATCAAAAAAATCCGAAAATGTTACGAAATTTATATTAACCGCATTCAGTATAAGTTCAAGACACATAAGTGCCCTAACCATATTTCGACTCGTGATCAATCCATAGATACCCATAGAAAATAAATAGGCACTCAAAACAAGTACATGCTCGAGTATCATTGACCAACTCCTTATTAATTTTGGTTCATTTTTTAATATGAACAAGAATTCAACGGATTCGATTGCCTAGAATATAACAAGTCCAAAACAAAGGATTTATCCAAGAAGAGTCTTCAAATCGAAATCGCAATATAATTGAAGAGAAATGGATTTGATAACGCAATATAATTGAAGAGAAATGGATTTGATAACACAGAACAAAACAAAGTTGAATGTGAATTGCTGTTATGTTAATAGTGATAAAGATTTATCATTGACGGGCAACAGCAATTGCACCTATTAAAGCGACTAAAAGAATTAGCGAAATGAGTTCAAATGGAAGAAAAAAATCGGTTGATAAATGAATTCCAATTTGTTGACTATTACCTACCAAATCTTGCTCTAGAATCTGGTTTGATTTTGTCGTCCAAATAATCGCGTACCAAGATGTATCTAGAATAGTACTAATTAGTGAAACAAAAATACTTGTACAAACTAATGAAGTAATCCCATTCCCAACAGCCCAAAAATTCAAATCTTTGTAATATTCTGAACTATTCATGAACATAACAGCAAATATGATTAAAACATTTATAGCTCCTACATAAATAAGGAGCTGTGCAGCCGCTACAAAATGGGAGTTCGATAAAATATAAAATAAAGATATACAAACAAGAACCAATCCCAACGAAAAGGCCGAATAAAATGTATTGGTAAGTAATACCACTCCCAGACCCCCTAATATAAGAACTGATCCCAGAAAAACTAAAAGAAAATCATGTATTGGTCCAGGCAAATCCATTTTATGTAAAATATAAAAAAATCGAAATGTCTTTCATGATTTTATTGACCCGACCGGGAAATTTTTTATGATTTATTCCTAATCTAATTGAATTAAATTCGAATCTAATAGGTTAAAATTGATGTAGGTACAATTAGTGGACCAATATCGAAAAAGGGTAGTTTACTTTGAAAGTATCTATTTCGAACTAATTACGTATATTATTATTACGTATACGATTTTCAATCGAATTTTCAATCTAAATAAAATCGCACTTCTCACCAACCAATCAAGAGTTGGTTAGAATCTATAGTTATTGGCCAAGCAAGAAAAAAATAAAGAACTCATTCCTTACTTTAGAGCCAATTTAACCTCATTCCTTACTTTAGAGCCAATTTAACCTTAATAATTCGAAATTACTCTTTAATCAAAGGATTTTTCCGTTTTTATTTGAGGCGAATTTAAAACTGTTCGAATTGTATAATCGTCAATTACTGATATTGGTAAACGACCCAAAGCAATTTGATTATAATTCAATTCGTGACGATCATAAGTAGAAAGCTCATATTCTTCAGTCATTGATAAGCAATTTGTTGGACAATACTCAACGCAGTTACCACAAAAGATACAAATTCCGAAATCAATACTGTAATTAAGCAATCGTTTCTTTCGAATATGAGTTTCCAATTTCCAATCTACAACGGGTAGATCTATAGGACATACACGAACACATACTTCACAAGCAATACATTTATCAAATTCAAAATGGATTCGTCCGCGGAAACGCTCCGATGTAATTAATTTTTCATATGGATATTGAATAGTTACAGGTAAACGATTTGCGTGGGATAAGGTAATCATGAACCCTTGACCAATGTACCTTGCAGCTCGTACTGTTTCTTGACCATAATTCATGAATCCAGTTACAATAGGGAACATATCGTAAAGATCTATGAAGAATTTAATGTTTGTTTCTTTCTCTTGTTTGAGAAAAGTCGTAAATATAGAATATCGTATTCCTTATTTCCTTTACAGTGAAAATAGTTGAGAAGAAGTTGTTAATAATAGATTACCGAGAGAAATGGGTAAAAGAAATTTCCATCCAAGATTTAATAATTGGTCCATTCTTAGTCTAGGTAAAGTCCATCTTGTTGTGATAGAAATGAACAAAAACAAATAGGTTTTGGCTAATGTAATAAAAATACCAATTGTCGTTCCAAAGACTGTACCCACTTTAATTATTTCAAATAGCTCAGGAACGAATATGTAGGGAATAGAGATGTTCCAACCGCCCAAATAAAGAACTGTTACAAATAACGAAGAAACTAATAGATTTAAATAGGAAGCAACGTAAAATAAACCAAATTTAATACCTGAATACTCCGTTTGATAACCTGCTACTAATTCTTCCTCTGCTTCTGGTAAATCAAAAGGTAATCTCTCACATTCTGCTAGGGAAGAAATTAGAAAAACGATAAACCCTATAGGTTGACGCCACAAATTCCAACCCCAAAAACCATATTTTGACTGGGCCTCAACTATATCAACTGTACTTAAACTATTAGATAATCATAGTCGTTGGTAACATCACTGTTCCTATCGCTATTACAGAACCGTACGTGAGATTTTCACCTCATACGGCTCCTCCAAGGCCACCAATAAATCTAAGGACCGGTTCGAGATTTTTTTTTATGTTGATATGTTTGTCGAGATTTTTTTTTATGTTGATATGTTTGTCGTATTATAAATAAAATATATATAGATAAAATAGAGCAAAACCTTTCAAAAGTCCCGAATTAGACCAACGGAATTCTGTCTGCTATAATAATAACTAAAAAAAGACTTCTGAATTGATCTCGTCCTTTAATAATTTTCATTTTTCTTTATTGAGTAATAACTTAATCCTTCAATAAAATACTCCTTGTAAAACTACAATAGATATTTCAACCTATCTTTTTTCAATTATGAAAAAAAAATTATATTATATATTATAAAGTAGTTCATCTATTATAAAGTAGTTCATCTATTATGAAAGAATAAAAAGATCTTTTCGTTCCTATTCTTCTTTCTTAAATTAAAGAGGGGACTTAAAAAAAGGATTATTTCGTTCCTGATAGTCATTTTTTTAATCTGTGGATAGGAGCATACTCTGGATCGGAATCGTGGGGAGTACTACTTGATCATTTCTACCAACTTAAAGCCCCAATTAGGATTCTTTTTTTTATGCAAAAATATATCCTTTTGGATAATTTACCTAAAGAATCTCCATTACTAATCCTTTATGTATTTTTGTGTTCCTAACCATCCACTCATTTTTGTTCAACCCCGCGTTATGGTAATACATAGAAACGATAATGAAAACTCTACACGGTTGATCTTGTGAGCCCGCTTCAAGACAGGATAACTAATCCCTCAATCTTGGGGTAAAGGTCTTGCTTCTATTTCCTTTATTTTAATTCTTGTACATAGGAAATGAGACTCAATCTTTTTACAGCTAATTTAGAAGCTGTTTTCTTTCACTCATATAACTATCGGATTTAGTTCATCGGCTTAAATGATGAATAAAAAATGAAGATCTCTATTCAACTTATTTTACTAAAAATAACGGAATAAAAAAAGTTTATGTTTAAACGAACCGCACGTAGAGATATTGATAACACACAAAGAGTTAATGGTATTTCATAACTAATTGATTGAGCAGCAGCTCGTAGACCACCTAAAAAGGAATATTTATTATTTGATCCATATCCTGACATAAGAAGTCCAACGGGAGCAATACTTGAAATGGCAATCCATAAAAAAACACCGATATTGAGATCAGATAAAACAAGGTGATAGCTAAAAGGAATTACTAAATAACTTAGTAAAATGGATATAACTGCTATAGATGGTCCTATACTGAATAAACGAGTATCTCCTCTAGACGGAAGAAGATTCTCTTTGAAAATGAGTTTTGTCCCATCGGCTAGAGCTTGAAGAATTCCCAAAGGACCGGCGTATTCAGGCCCAATACGTTGTTGTATTCCTGCGGATATTTCTCTTTCTAACCACACAATGACGAGTACTCCTATTGTGATTACCAATACAAGAGTCAAAATAGGTACAAGCATCCATATGATTCCATGGATCTCGTTTAAGAATTCCAATCTGGAAAAAGAATTGATATCTTGTACTTCTGTTGTATCAATTATCATTTCAACGATCAACTTCTCCCATAATGATATCTATGCTACCTAGTATCGTCATAATATCAGCCAATTTCATTCTTTTAACTAACTGGGGAAGAATTTGCAAATTGATAAAGCCAGGTGGTCGAATTTTCCATCTCCACGGAAAACCGCTCTGATCTCCTATTAAAAAAATTCCCAATTCCCCTTTTGGGGCTTCAACTCTTACATAAAGTTCTTGCTTCGGCAATTCAAAAGTGGGAGACGGTTTTTTACTAATGAATCGATATTCAAAATCATTCCATTCGGGATCCTTTTCTCTATCAAAGCTTCGGATTTCTAAATTCTCATAGGGACCGCCCGGAATTCCTTCTAGAGCCTGTTGAATAATTTTTATAGATTCCGTCATTTCACTGATTCGGACTAAATAACGAGCTAATGAATCCCCCTCTTTTTGCCACTGGATTTCCCAATCAAATTCGTCGTAACATTCATAATGATCAACTTTACGAAGATCCCATTGTATTCCGGAAGCTCGTAGCATTGGTCCTGATAAACCCCAATTTTTTGCTTCTTCTCCGCTAATAATGCCCACTCCCTCAACTCGTTCTAAAAAAATAGGATTTCGTGTAATAAGGTTTTGATATTCAGAAACCGCTGTTAAAAAATAATCACAGAAATCCAAACACTTATCGAGCCATCCATGAGGTAGATCGGCCGCGACTCCTCCGATACGAAAATAATTATGCATCATTCTCATACCGGTGGCAGCTTCGAATAGATCATATACTAATTCTCTTTCTCTGAAAATATAGAAAAAAGGAGTCTGTGCACCAATATCTGCCATAAAAGGGCCAAGCCATAATAGATGAGAAGCTATACGGCTCAACTCTAACATAATTACTCTGATATAACTGGCTCTTTTAGGTACTTGAATATTCCCCAACTGTTCTGGCCCATTTACGGTTATTGCCTCTGTGAACATAGTAGCTAAATAGTCCCAACGTGTTACATAAGGCAGATATTGTATAACTGTTCGGTTTTCCGCAATTTTTTCCATCCCTCTGTGTAAATAACCCAATATTGGCTCACAATCAATAACATCCTCACCGTCTAGAGTAAGCACGAGCCGAAGAACACCATGCATTGATGGGTGGTGAGGTCCCATATTGACCATCATGAGGTCTTTTCTTGTAGTTGTTCCATTCATAGGTTATTCCTCGATTCATTCTTTCATGAATTGCTGAAAACAAAAAGAAGTTCATCAAAATTTAAGATTCAAGATCTAATAAATCAAATAATTCAAGTTACTTCTTTAATTAACGAGTTTTTGATTCCCGAATATCCAGTTGACTAATTAATTCTTTATAACGGACTCTATTTTTCTTTGAAAAATAAGACAGTAGCCGTTGGCGTTTTCCCAGGATTTTCCGTAGACCTCTTTGAGATAAATAGTCTTTTCTGTGCAATTCCAAATGGGAAGTAAGTCTTCGTATCTTATTGGTGAAACTAACTATTTGAAATTCAACAGACCCCCTGTTTTCTTTTTTTTCTTCTTGTGAAATAACTGAAATGAATGAATTTTTTATCATAAAACGAAATCCTCTATCCTCTTTTTTTAATTTAATAATTAATAATAAAAAAAAAGAAATAAATTTTACTGATCAGTAAGAATAATGACAGTTTGGTATACACAAAAATCTTAATTTCTTTATTATCCAAATTTTATCAAATAAAACGAATCAATTCAATTCTAAATCTAATGAATATTGAGACATCCATTCTATTAGTATTCATGTATCAGAATGGAATGTGTGCATCTCTTTCTTTGATATATCCAATATGGTATTTGGATTTTATCAAATAAAACGAATCAATTCAATTCTAAATCTAATGAATATTGAGACATCCATTCTATTAGTATTCATGTATCAGAATGGAATGTGTGCATCTCTTTCTTTGATATATCCAATATGGTATTTGGTGAGATAATGTAAAAAAAAACATATCATTAACGAATTTGAAATCGCGGATACATATGTATCCTTACCATACTGAAACGGCTTCCATTATTGGTATCAAACCAATATCGATTCATACAAGCTAAATCTTCTAATCGATAATTAGGCCAAAGAAAGAACTTTAATTTAATTATTTTCTTTTTATCTTTATTAAAACGTTTACTTTTATACAAGATTTTACCCCATTTTTTGTTTTTGACATTATTGCACATAACATTTCTAGTCCGTGAATTGAAACAAATTAGAATTCTTAATTCTCTACGCCGTTTAGTGGATAAAATTGTTTCAGGAATAAACAAATCATAATGATTTTTGTTTCGATTTTCAATCATTCTTTGATGTCTTGGAATGGATTTCTCAAAAGGGTTCTTATCAACATACTTTCTTTCTCGGTATCTTTGATTAATTAGTGGCTTATTCTTATGAACTAATGAAATATTTATAGTTTGATACATAATAAATTGCCCGTCATTTTTTATCGACAAAGGAACTGGTTCGATAATTAATATTCCTTTTTTTATCAATTCAGTAAGAGTTAAATCCTTTTGAATCATCAGAATATCTAAACTCATCTCTCCCCTTTGAATAGAGGATATAGCAATTTCTCTTGGATTTATCAGTCTAAGCAGGAGACAATATACTTTGATATTATTGATCATTTTTTGATTTTGATTGAAAGAATCATTCCATCTTAATTGAAAACGTAAATATCTTTTTAGGAAGAAATCAAGCTCTGCTTCCGTGTTGCTCTTGTATTGTTTTTTCTTTCGACGTTTTCTTATATCCCTATTTTGGCCCACATAATCTTCTTCAATATCTTTTTCTTGGTTTGAGAGAACTGATCCAAGATTGTCTTGGTTTTGTGCATCTGATTCAAGATTCCGTTGGCCTGTAGATTCTTTAGATTTTTTATCATTCGATAATAGAAGAGGATCCCCCTTTTTCTTTCTAGTGATGTTTTTATTTTCACTAAAATTTTCATTTCTATTAAAATGGAAAAGAAGTAATTTGATTGGTATGATCCACGGGTTAATTTTATATGTATTAAAAAGTAGTACAAATTCTGGGAAGAACCAAAGTTTCATATTTGCTACGGGACAACTTAGTATTTCTTCATTCATTCCCATCCAATCAAAAAGGTTTTTTTTTTGATTGGATGGATTGATTTCGCGATCTTTAGAAATTGAAAGACAAAAAAGGCCTTTTTTATCAATTAGTTGATAATTACTAACCCCATTGTTAGTATTTTTTTTACTATCGGTAGCGATATCGATCCAAGACTCAATATCTACTTTATTTCTAAGATAAAAATGGAAAATTCTCCAATCAAAAAATTTTCTATCTGGAAATTTTTCAAGATTCAGAATATCATTTTCTCCTAGATAATTAGGGATAGGGATCATACTTCCTGGTATATGAAATAATTTTTGTTTATCTATATTGTAATTATAAGGAATCTCTTCTTTTTTATTTATACATAACGGTGATACATAAATAGATGAATCTTTCTGATCTTTATAATTAAGAAATTTAGAAGAAAAAAGATCATATCCATAGTATTTGTTAAAGTTATATTTTTGATTCGGTAATGAATTTGAATCAAATTCATTCAATTTTTTGTAATGAATTAATCGTTCTTTTTCCGACAAATAAGTTTTGTTTAATTTTGGATTTTGATTCATACGTCGTTGAGTGATTCTATTTCGCCATTTTATTGGTACTAACTGATACCATCTAATAGAAGATAAATCATATTGATAATGACTCCGTAACCAATTTTTCCATTGATCTATTCCCGAATTCTTCTGTTTTAATTCAGAAAATAGTCCTTGTGTGTTAAAAGAATTCTTTATCTCATTCTTAAGAAAAAGAGGTGTTTCGTGATATTTAAGAACATATCTTAGCTGATATAACTTAATAACTTTTGTTTGGTATAATTTATAAAATACATATGCTTGGGATAAGGAGGAGAGGTCACAAAAAATCTTTGAATTTGTATTACTAATATCAGAAAACAAATTTTTTATAGTTAAAATAAAGCGAATTGCATTTTTTTTTGTTTTATCAATTTTTTCTTTATTTGTTTCATTATTATAAATATATTTATCAATGAGTTTTCTTGATAATTCAAAAACAGGTTGTGTATTCATCCTGGGAATATTAATGATACATAGAACAATATCTATATATATCCTTTCAATTAAAAATATTAGAATATAATATGATTTACGGATTAATCGAATATTTTGTCTTTTTAATTTCTTCCAATTGTTTTTTATTGATGTTATTAGTTTAGCGAGAGAATTTAGTTTAGCGAGAGAATTTATTTTATTCCAACTAATATTTCTTTCCGGAATTAAAAAATTCTTCTTCTTATCTTTTGTAATTTTTTCTATTTGATTTCTGATTGTTTTTGTTCTATCAGACAGATCCCTCATTTTTTTTTCTGTCAATGAATAATCTGTCAAATTCATAAATCGAATTTGAATGGGCGATTCTTGAATCATCCTATTATTGATTGTCGAATCTTGTTCTTTTTTAATTTGACTCAATTCCAATATTTCTCTTAATCCAAATAATACAATTGAGTTTTTTTTAAAAAGTTTTTTTATTATTTCTTTTAAAAATAGAATGTTTTTGCTGACCCATTTTTTTCTTTCTTGTGAGACATTTCGGAAAATTTTTGTTTTTTCTTTTAAAGTCTGTATAACTAGAAAAGACTTTTTTTGCAATTTTATAATTTTTGTTTTTAGTTCTTTTAAAATAGGTTTAAAAAATGAACATGGTTTTCGGGGAGAACCAAAAGGAAATTCAGTTTCCATCCCCCATACTGTTAAAAAACAAAAATCGTTTTTTTGTCCTTTCTTTTTCAACATCTCTTTCTGATTCTGAAGGAATCCTATCTTCGATCTGTGCCAAGGTTGAAGGCAAAAGGGAAACAGAATCTTTATTTGAATACCGTCTGTCAACCAGTTCTTTGGAAATTCTGCTTCGGATAATTGAACCCCGTTATAGGTACATTTAACATGCATTTCTCTATTCCAATCCTTTAGGTCCTCAGACCACTCGGGAATTTGAAATAATAACATACGAACTATATTTTTCATTGCTATCAATGAAGGTAGTATAATATATTTTCTAAGAAAAGATTGAGTTACTAATATAGAACCCCTTATTGCTTGAGCGAATAGAATGCTATCCCAGGCTTCCGCTATTTCGATTCGTTCTTTCTCCTCTCTTTTCTCTTTTTTTTTCTCATTTTCCTTTGTCTCTTTTCTCTTTTTTTTTCTCATTTTCCTTTGTCTTTTCCTCCGTATAATCCGAAATTCTGAATTCTCTTGTTTTTTTATACCTCTTGTTTTTAAAAATGAATTTCATCATCCCGGATATATCAAAAGAAAGGGATTTTTCTATTCTGTCGAAAAAAAGAGGAGAATGCACATTTGCTTGAAAGAGTTCCCAAGTCATTGTTTTACGTCTTTGAGCCCGCATGGATCCTTTGATTATGTCTCGACGAAAATCGGATTGTTGCGAATAACGTATCAAAGCCACTTCATCTAATTCATCGGGGTTAGTAGTATTTTTGATAGTCCTATCAGCAGTATCTTGCTGGTTATCAGTAAAGATCACTACACGTTTTGCTTTTCTTGACCGAATCTCATGATCCTCTGCCACGTTTTCTTCGTTTTCCCCCTCTTCTTGTTCTAAGTCGTCGATTAATTTGTATGACCAGCAAGGAACTTTTTTACCGATTTCTTTTATTCCAATGGAGTTTTTTCTGATTCTTTTAGCTTTCGGATCAGCGATAATTGTATTGGATAAAAATTTGATAATTTGCATTTCATCTTCTGAATCCATTTTTCTTTGGTCGCTATTGGATAAAAATTTGATAATTTGCATTTCATCTTCTGAATCCATTTTTCTTTGGTCGCTTTTATCAAATGTATCTATTTTCTCTTCAAATTTATCATAATCGGTAGGAAAAAGTATACCATGAATCTTATTTATCAGACTTGTCTTTATATCATTTTTTATGGAAGTTTCAGTCATCATTGATGGTGAAAAATTTTTTTTGATCCTTCCCCGATGGGAGCCATTCAAAAAAGGATCATATATTTTAGGCAAATATTCTTTTTTAGCCTTATTATTACACAATCTAGTCTTTTTTTCTAACACATTTTGA